ATTTAGGCGGAACAATCTAAATTTACGGTGAACGGAATAACATGAAATTTGAATGAACTTTCAATATGTAATTCATTTTTGCAAAAATTGATTTCTAAGAGCTAAGAGTTGGAATAGAATAACCCGCTTGAAGCGTAATATACGTCTGTAATGCATTGTCTGTCCGTCCCGCCTTTCCCGGAAGTCGATGACTATTCATAGCTATTACCTTGACACCAAAGAAGAGTTCAACCCAATATTAAAAACTATGAAGAAGAGCCAAAGATCTTTCGATTTTTGGTAATGGAAGAGGGCTCCTAAAAATCTTACTCTTGACAATTAATTTTATCCATGATAAAATAGGTATCACAAACACTCAGGGCTATAGCTCAGTGGGTAGAGCACCTCGTCGCGCGCCAATGTTTTTCAGAGGTGGAATAGAATAACCCGGTTGAAGCTAACGGGAATCGTTGGGATAGCTCAGCAGGTAGAGCAGAGGACTGAAAATCCTCAGGTCACCAGTTCGAATCTGGTTCCTGACAAACCCCTAATTTCTAATTTGAGAGATCTATCTATATCCCATCTATCAAATAGACGGGTATAGAGTTTTTTCGACAAAGTATTTTAAAAATGAAATTTTCTGACTTTTTTGAAAAATCGGTGGCAAGAAATTCAGTGGATTTAAACCTTATTTTTCGGTAAATCAACCCCAAAATTCTTTTTGAGAATGTCGGATATCTTTTTGATATCTTCTACGCGAAAGTGTTCCAGTTGCATAAGATCTTCTTGACTGTTAGTCAAAAGATCTGATAATGTATATATATTATTACTTTTAAGGCAATTATAGACCCTAGGTGGTAATTCTAATTGGTCAATAAAAATCGATTTTAATGCTAGTTTTTTTTTTTTTTTTATTTTTACAAATTGATCAGAACGGCTAGAAGGGCGTAAAGGAACCATATGTTGATTGTCTTCTAAATGGAAGTTTTCTTCTTCTGTATGTAAAAAGGGAATAAATAAATCAATCAAATTCCGAGTGGCTTCACGAAGTGCTTCTTTGGGAGTTAAACTTCCATTTGTCCAGATTTCAAGAAAGAGTATCTCGTGTTTCTCATTTCCAGTCCCATAAGAATGAATACTATGATTCACATTTCGAACAGGCATGAATACACTCCCTATAGGATAACTTCCATCTATAATCATCTTTCCTGTTGTACGATATCCGCGACTCCTTTCAATTTGTAAAAAAATACGCAAGTCAATTGGTTCCGTCAAGGTAGCTATATGCTGTGTATTATCAATGATTTCGATAAAAGGTGGTGTGATGATATCTTGAGCGGTTACATATCCGGGACCCTTGGCACAAATGGTTGCATCACAAGTTCCATATAGATGACTTCTCAATACAATTTCTTGCAAATTCAATAAAATTTCATGTACGGATTCTTGAATACCTACTATGGAAGAATATTCATGTGGTATTTTCTCAGATTTTGCGCGTGTGATACACGTCCCTTCTATTTCTCCAAGCAAAGTTCGTCGGATCACGATGCCTATTGTGTCAGCTTGACCTTTCATAAGTGGAGATAGAATAAAGCGTCCATAATAAAGACGTTTACTGTCTGCTCTTGATTCAACACACTTCCACTGTAGTGTCCTAGTAGATACTCTTACTTTCTCTCGAACCATAATAATATTATTTAACCAGATCCTTGAATCATTTATTTCTCTTGTTTCTCTTGCAATTTCTTCCATTTTTATTTCTACACGCGTCTTTTTTTTGGAGGTCTACAGCCATTATGTGGCAAAGGAGTTACATCCCTTACAAAAGTTAATCGTAGACCCCTTTTGCGAATAGCTCGCAATGCTGCGTCTCTTCCGAGACCGGCACCTTTTATCAGGACTTGTGCTCGTTTCATCAAGACTATACGCATAGCGTCTAGTGCTACGGTTTGAGCAGCAAATGGCGATCCTTTTCGGTTACTCCGAAAGCCGCAAATACCGGCAGAGGACGAAGAAATCACTCGACCCTCTATATCTGTAACAGTCACAATGGTATTATTAAAACCTGCTTGAACATGAATAACCCCCTTGGGTATTCTTCGTGTCTTCTTACGTGCACGCTTACGTTGAATATATGCACGAAATTCCCGTGTAGCTTTTGCCATATTTTATCATCTCACAAATATGAGTCAGAGATATATGGATATATCCATTTCATGTCAAAAAGGACCCCCTCTTTTATTTGAATAGCGGGTCCTTTCCCGAGTCTGATTATCCTTGTCTTTGTTTGTGTCTTGGATTGGAACAAATTACTATCATTCGGCCCTGCCGGCGTATTAATCGACATTTTTCACAAATTTTCCGAACAGAGGCTCTGATTTTCATATTTGCCGACCCTTAATCTTAATTCTGAATCTACTTCTTGGAAGAAAATAATTTTCTTGAAATTTTGCATCTCGAATCCTATTGAATGGTGAAGTTGAAAAAATACCTAATTTTTTGAATCGTGTTTTTCACA